AATCTATTTCTTCGCCTCTTAGCCAATAAATCAGAATTCTCGTGGAGAATGGTAGGATATATGAAATTCCAATGACCGTTGGATATGATTCGATCAGGTCCTGAATAATCAAGAACCCCCCCCTTTTTACCGTAAGGATTCGAACTAAACAATTTGTGTCTCACTTGATCATTAGTCACGGAGAGGTCAGAAATAGATCTCCGTTCAACAGAATGAACATTCATTTGATCTTGATCCTTGTGGAGCGAAAAAGGCACTATACTGGATCTGCACAGAGCTCCTGATAATATCCATAAATGACTTGTTTTGGGTAAGAGATGAACATTACCATATTTATATTCAGGTGCATGGTACACATCGGTACTCCAGTGCATTTCTCCCTCTGAGTCAGAATAAATATGTTTTCGAACTTTCTCTTTAACTTTATTAAAATTGAAAGTGGATGTTCCAGCGCGAATCTCCGCAATCACTTGTTCTGATTCTACATATTGATCATTTTGAACTAAAAGAAAACTTTTGGGTGGAATATTCACATTATGTAGAATATCGTGACTCTCAATAGTTACATACAGGTCTATATAACATAGAAAAGCAGGATGCCCATGACGTGTACGTGTGGGATGAACCAAATCCTCATTGAATTTGATTTTTCCCTTAAAAGGGGCTCGTACATGTTCTGCAGTACCACCTGTGAATACTCCACCGGTATGAAAAGTTCTTAATGTTAGTTGAGTCCCCGGTTCGCCGATTGATTGACCCGCAATAATACCTACTGCTTCTCCTAATTCGACCAGGTCGCCATGAGTGGGACTCTGACCATAACATAATCGACAGATCCAAGATATACTCCTGCAAAGAAAGGGGGTTCGAATATATATTGGTTGTGTTCGAAAGGTTATGAATCGAGTGACAAGTCCAACCCCAATATCTTTATTTTGAGCGGCAATGCAACGTGGGCCCATATATATATTGTATGCTAATACACGACCAATTAGTGTTTGGACCCAAATTCTTTCCGTCATCCCATTTCTAGGACTCACGGAAATGCCTCGGGTAGTGCCACAATCTGTTCTACGTACAACAATGTGTTGAACTACTTCAACAAGTCTACGCGTGAGGTATCCAGCATCTGATGTTCGTACAGCAGTATCCACAACTCCTTTGCGGGCTCCGTAGCAGGAAATGATATATTCCGTTAAAGAAAGTCCTTCGCGTAAATTGCTTTGAATCGGTAAATCAATCATTTGTCCTTGGGGATCCGACATTAATCCTCTCATACCTACTAATTGGTGTACCTGAGATGCATTTCCTCTAGCTCCCGAAAAGGACATTATATGGACTGAATTAGAAGGATCAGTCATCCTAAAATTAGGATGCATTTCTTGTCTCAAATATTCACTTGTAGCATACCATATCTCAATGGATTGGCGTAATTTTTCTACTGTGTGTACATTCCCATAATGATGGTGCTTTTCTAAAATGAAACTTTGTTGTTCAGCATCTTGGACTAGCCACCCCTTAGAAGGTACTGTTAAAAGATCATCAATTCCTAATGAAATGGATGTAGCCGTGGCTTGCTGGAAACCCAGAGTCTTTACTTGATCCAGGGTGTGCGATGTATATGCCATTCCGAAGTGATCTATTAATCTGCTAATAAGTCGTTTCATGGCAGACCCATCTATCGCTTTATTGTAAAAGAACAGATCAGCCCATTCTGCCATAAGTACTTCTCTATTCCGCTGAGTAGGATTCGCCAATGGGTTTGAGTCAGTGATTCGAAGACCTCCTTTACTGGATCTCGATTCATGTAGAAATTAAGGAATTATGATTCCAGTTGAACCGGAGAGATCCAAATTCCCGCGGTATTACATAATTCCTTAGCTTAGGTACCGTATGAGTAGGCCTGACAAAACCCCTGTATGGCTTCTTCTATTTCTCGAGAAAAAGAAATATGACCAACAGTGGTTCGGGTGTATATACAAAGGGTTTGTTTTTTTATACGTCTTACTATTAGATAGTGCCCATAAATTTCATGATAGGTACCCAAAGATTCATATTGAACTTCGACAGGAACTTCTCTTGAGGCAATGACACGTTGATCTAGTCGCCACCGAAGCCACAAAGGACTATCTAAATTGATTCGTTTCTGCTGATAAACTATAAGTACATCATAGGAACTACAAAAATAGGGCTCTTTCTCTTTCGTAGTATATTTATACTTATAATCATTAACTGTTTCATTTTGATAGTTTATGCGATTCCATGGATTATACCTATTTGCACAAATACCTCGACGATTCCCGATCGTTAATACATAGAGTCCAATAAGCATATCTTGGGTTGGTACCGAAATGGGATCTCCAATAGCCGGAGAAAAGAGATTCATATGAGAAAACATAAGTAAACGAGCCTCCGCTTGCGCTTCCAAAGATAAAGGTACATGAACAGCCATTTGATCCCCATCAAAGTCTGCATTGAATCCTTTACGAACTAATGGATG